AAAATATCTATCATGTCCATAGATATGTGAGTCTATATGCATGAAGTACATGCAGTAGACACGTCATGGCCCATTCTTGAATAATTAAGAAATGGATTTCTCTAGTAAGTCTAGGGTCAAATGTAAGGAATTGGTTCAATACCAACTTGAATTTCCTTTATTTTAGTGAATGGGTCCCTACCAGAAAAAATGAACTTTATTGTGCCATATACCTACCAATTCGACAACAATTTCAAGAGATGAAGAGATTTTATTTATCTACCGAACTCAATTCTTGAAGAAAAAATCATTTTCGATATCTTCTTATGGATTCCGTTTACTAGATTTATTGTTTCGGCCTTGGGTTAGGGGGGTGGTAGAGATTAAGGATCTTTCGTCTTAACAACGAAGTCTTGAATGAAAGCGAAAGAAATCGAATTGAACCCCCTATTGATTTGACAAACCAATTAGTCCCCAAACAACCCTATCTCTTCCATATTTGTTTATTTCTTTTAGAAAATTTCTAGAAAAAGAGAAAATACTAGATTTCGAATGGGGATTCTAATGACTGATTCATGAATGACGAATCAAAAAATTCTATGCAATTCTGAAAGGGGAAAGACCCGTGGGATCTAATTAGAATATTCCAGTCTATTGACAATTTCAAAAAACTGTTCATACTATCATCATAGTATGAGGTCGGTTGGACAAGCAGGCCCCCATCGTTTAGTGGTTCAGGACACCTCTCTTTCAAGGAGGCAACGGGGATTCGAATTCCCCTGGGGGTAGGGTACTATCAAAGGAAGTTGATCGTGGATTACCAATAAGTCTAAATTGGATTCTTCCAGGGTCGATGCCCGAGTGGTTAATGGGGACGGACTGTAAATTCGTTGGCAATATGCCTACGCTGGTTCAAATCCAGCTCGGCCCAATAATTCGCCAATCCACCATGAGATGATAGAACCCCCCTGTCCTTCAGAAATACCTGAATACGTAGATAAAAAGATTCAAAATTTCTGCTAGACCCCTTATTTCCCTGGGATTGTAGTTCAATTGGTCAGAGCACCGCCCTGTCAAGGCGGAAGCTGCGGGTTCGAGTCCCGTCAGTCCCGACGGATCCAATAAATACATCAACTCAGCTCTACCCCTTTCTCATTTATGAAGGGGGCCGGGGGTAGAATCTCATTGTCAAAGCAAGGGGGGATCCCTTTTTTCATTTTTGAAGGTCCCATCGAACAAAGAAAAAATTCCCCTCAAATTTGCCTCATCTTTATCACACTTCTTTGTCTTCCACAAAAATCACAGTCAAATTTCGAACGAAACTCCTTTCTTTGTCTCTTTTTTGCCTTTTATTGTTTGTTTAGGTTTGTATAATGGAAGAGCGTTTTGATGATACTTCATCAGATGATTGTACAAGAAAGACTGGGTATCTTATAGAGAGAGATGAAAGGAATTTTTGATTGGGGCGGTAATCTAAATCCAAGGTTGGTTGGGTTGGTATGGATAAAAGAACGTCCTATGTTATACTATTCAATTCTCGACGACGAATTTATTTGATAGCTCAGATATTGTTACTCAAGATATTGATCCTATTCAATATCATCGAGAGGTCATTCGTGGATTTTATAAGCAAAAGTCTAAGCAAAAGATTGATGATCTCTATGGGATTAAATCCCGAGTTATTGCGAAGTAAAAAAACGACGAGATTATGGAAGTCAATATTCTTGCATTTATTGCTACTGCACTATTCATTCTAGTTCCTACTGCCTTTCTCCTTATCATTTACGTAAAAACAGTTAGTCAAAATGATTAATGAAAGAATCATTCATTTGACATTTGAATGAAACTTTACTTCTGAGTTCTTATTAAAAATTGATAAACAAAATGAAATTGACGTCTTAAATGAAATGAACGGGCTTGAATCAGCAATCTTCTAATATCTAATAGTAATAGATAGTATGGTAGAAAAAATTCATCTATTTCTTTCTTACCATACTATATACTATCTATTAGGGTTATTGTAGTTAGAAAACTCTATAATCAAATGAAAATATAGAAAAGAAAAAAATTCAAATACTTCGGAATCCCTTTTCTTTCGAAAGACAAACATGGGAATCATAGAAATATCTGTTTGATTGAAAGAGTCTAATTCTTAGAATATATTACTATCCCAATGGAATTTGGCGAAGAGAATTTTGAAATCGCTCAAAACGTGTTGCAGAGCAATCTATAACAAAATTGAAACAGTTTGATTCCTTAAACTCAATTTAGTAGGACCTCTAGAGTCCACTTCTTCCCCACACTACTAGTGAAAGGGAAAAGGTAAAGACTACCATTAAAGCAGCCCAAGCGAGACTTACTATATCCATATGAACTCTGCCCCCTATCTCTATAAATCTGAAGGATTTTTTCCATTTTTCCTCACTAATTATAATACACTAATATTAGTGGAATCCACGGCGCCGAGTCAAAATCAAAAAGGTATTCTGACCGAACACTATTGCTAAACCAATCTAATAAA